ATTATAAACATTTAAATATTGTAATAAATAAGAAAGGGCATAAACGATCACTAGGGGTGTTCCTGTTTCCGGGGGTAGGCAGGAATAACAAGCATCTCAGGAGTGATGGGGGGGTAGGGGGGGTAAACGCGAAAAAACGAACGGGGGGAGAGGGGGGCGTATCTGGTAAAGTCTCGACTGAAAAATGAATATTATGCTCATGATATCAATAATGCAGTTCTTCTATTGATATCTTAAATAAGCTCATACTATTCTCTTGCGTGCAAGGAAATGTTCAACCTTGTCAGCTAATACCGTGTGCGCTCTGTAATGTCAAATGAAAGGAGAAAAAAAAAAGAACCCCTGACCCGCTGGAAAGAACGCCCGGCTTGGTGGGTAACGAGTCGTATGATTACGGGCATTAACTTATGTCAGCGTCGATGAAAGTGGGAGGAATAATATCAGTATATGGCCCTGAAGTAGGAACCAAATGCCAGGAATAATTCACTCTGTGAAACCCCCACAATAGTTGTCCCTCACCTTCAATAACCGTTGGCATTAAGAAATCAACTGATGGTCGGTTCTTACTACATTAAAATAGTTTTATGGGCGAGTAATTGAGTCCTGGTATATCGAGACGGGTGAGTTCTGTGATCGGTCTTAAATTTCGATTATTACTTATTACAGGTAAATGTCTCTTCATAATATGATTTTAGTATATCTTAGTTAATATGTTGATGTTTTTATGTATAATACCAATAATGGTTATAATGTATTAATGTCCTTAAGTACCCCATGAAATGATTAATATCTATTAATGGTGTTAATACATATAAGTATAACAGAACATAGTTTAAGCAGAATTTTGGCTTTGGGAGTCATTGGTGAAGGTTAGATTCCTTCTGTTCTGAGTGGGAGGGGGGATTTTAACCCCCGGCATCCGGTTTACAAGACCGGCGCTCTGAGCTGAGCTACTCCGACATGCTCAGTTTAAGGCTTTATTTTCTAAGTATCCTGCAAATGGCATAAAGATAAGAAAGATAGCAAAATATAGGAGAGAGGCTAGTTGACCAATAATGATATAAGGGTCTTCAACTGGTATTCCTCCAATTCAAGTGAGGATTAGTACATCTGCGATTAGTATTCAGAAGAGAGATTGTGTCATAGGGCGGAAGGTCAGGCCTCGCTGCTTTGAGGTATGTAGTAAGGGGACAAGTATTAAAACAAGAATAGAGAATAACAGTGCAATTACGCCCCCTAGTTTGTTTGGAATTGACCGTAGAATGGCATAAGCAAAAAGAAAGTATCATTCTGGTTTAATGTGGGGCGGGGTGACAAGGGGGTTTGCAGGGGTAAAGTTGTCGGGGTCTCCTAAAAGGTTGGGGGCAAATAAGGCAAGGGATGCAAGGGCTACCAGCATAACCACAAACCCGATAAGGTCTTTATACGAGAAATAGGGGTGAAAGGAAATTTTGTCTGCATCGGAGTTTAGGCCGGCAGGATTATTAGAGCCTGTCTCGTGTAAGAAAAGAAGGTGAATTATTGTGACTGCAGCAATAATAAAAGGAAGGAGGAAGTGGAAGGCAAAGAATCGGGTGAGGGTGGCATTATCAACCGAGAAGCCTCCTCAGATTCACTGAACAACTGAGCCGCCCACGTAGGGGATGGCAGAAAGAAGGTTAGTGATGACTGTTGCACCTCAAAAAGACATTTGGCCTCAGGGCAAGACGTAGCCTACGAAGGCTGTTGCTATAGTTAGAAGTAGTAGTACTACCCCCACATTTCATGTAATTTTATAGAGGTAAGAGCCGTAATAAAGCCCGCGCCCAATATGCATGTAAATACAGATGAAGAAGAAAGAGGCACCATTAGCATGTAGGTTTCGAATAAGTCACCCGTAATTTACATCTCGGCAGATGTGGGCTACAGATGAAAAGGCGGTGGCAATGTCTGAAGTATAATGTATCGCAAGAAAGATCCCTGTAGCAAGCTGGGAGATTAAGCATAGTCCTAGAAGTGAGCCAAAATTTCATCAAACTGAGATATTGGAAGGGGCGGGTAGATCTACAACTGCATCATTTGCAATTTTTAGTAGGGGGTGGGTTTTGCGTAGGCTGGCCATTAGTATCTTTATGATTGTTAAGTTTTAGGTACTTCAAATGTTTTGTCATTTTGTAGGGTTAAGGCTATATTAGTGGTGGAGTCTGACACGGTGTTTTGATGTAGGGAGGGTTTGTTTAATGGGTTAAAGATATACAGGAAAGAGGGGTTAGTAGCATGTAGACCTTGAATAAGGCTCTATGTAATTTATGTCTTAGCAGAGCTAGGTGACAGGTGGAAAGGCAGAGCTGATGTCTGAAGTAGGGGGTATTGTAAGAAGGGTCATGAGGGTTTTTAAACATAGTCCTGGGTGAGTAAAACTTCTGTTAGGCGGGGCTTGTACATGTCATTTAGCAAGGTTCTTATAGTTGAACACAACATTGGCTTTTCGAGCCAGAGGGCCTGGTTAGACTCCAGGTAGGAATACATGTTTTGTCCTATATCTAGCTTTAAGGCTGGGGGGGCAGAGTCCGGTTGTGGTATTTTATGTTGGAGGGCCTTGTCCAACATATATTTAACTACCTATAAAAAGAGAGGCCCGCTAGTAGTACGCAGCTTCTGGATGAGTGTCTGTAATTTACATTTAGGCAGATAAAGGTTACAAATGAAAAAATGGGGGCAGGGGCTGAAAGGGTGTGCTGCAATAATAAGTAAGGTAAACTTAGTTGAACAGGTATATGTCGGAGGAGAGTAAAACTTTAATCAAGCTGGGGCGCGGGATTTTTAGGGCTGGCTCATTTACAGTTTTTAGTGGGGCATAAGGTTTACCCTGGTAAGTTGTTAAAGTTCTTATAGTTGAGTACACGGGGCTTTTCGAGCTATAAATTTTGGTTAAACCCTTATAGGATTGATGGTAGTCATTAGCATGTCTTGTTGTGTCAGTATTATTTTGGGCTTAGTCCTAGTTGCTTCAAATCCTTCGCCATATTTTGCGGCTTTAGGGCTGGTATTAGTGGCAGGGTCCGGGTGTGGTGTTTTAATAGTTGAGGGGGGCTCATTTTTAGCCTTAATTCTCTTTCTTATTTATTTGGGGGGTATGTTAGTTGTATTTGCTTATTCTGCTGCTTTAGCGGCTGAGCCTTACCCAGAGGCGTGAATAAGTCAGTCGGTTTTTTTTAGCATATCTGTATATATTTTATTAGTCGGGTTTGCATTTTTTGTGTTGGGGGAGAGTTTTTCAGTCTCTTGAGGTGGTAAAGTGGTCAGTTCTATAGAAGGGGTTGTTCGAGGCGATATAGGAGGAGTTGCTTTAATATACTCTTGGGGCGGGCTTTTATTAGTTACTAGCGCCTGGGTCTTGCTATTGACGCTGTTTGTGGTTCTTGAGTTAACACGTGGGGTAAGTCGAGGGGTTTTACGAGCGGTTTAAAAGGTTGTGTAGATAAAGGCGCAAAAGATTGTTAACATAAAAAAGATTATGTAAGTTTTAATCAAGCCTTTTTGGATGTTGCTTACATGAGAAGTTACTTTTGAGATACTTAATGAGAGGCCTTTAGGTCCGAGGGCTTCTGTTCAGGCCAGGTCTAGGGTTTGAGCGGCAATTTTATGGGCAAAGGCGAGGTTAGTTTTAGGGGCAAATCGGTGGGTTAAAGATGGAAAAAATCCAAGCATACTAGAGAAGCGATAGGGGGTAGTTTTTGGGGTAGGTGAGAGGTGTTGGTTTGCATTTATTGCAAGTTGAAGCGCAATTAGCAGGCCTAAGACTGTGACAATAAGGGCAGATAATTTTATAATGGGGGTTATTATTAAAATAGGTGTTTTATTAGGGAGTATGTTGGATGTAATGATGAGTCCAGCTAAAATGCTTCCTCAGGCAAGACGTTTAATGGGGTTAATTACTTCTTTAGGTGTCTCATCAATAGGGGATAGGGGGTTGATTCGTGCACCATTTAATGAGACAAGGTAGATTAGGCGTACACTATAGGCAGCTGTAAAGGAGGTTGCAATTAAGGTTAAGACGAGGGCACAGGCATTTAAAGTTGATGTGTTCATTGCTTCAATAATAGCATCTTTTGAAAAGAATCCTGCTAAAAATGGGAAGCCTGCAAGTGCTAGGCTCCCTAAATTAATACACGAGGATGTAAAGGGGGTAAGATAAAATATGCCTCCTATTTTTCGAATATCCTGCTCATCATTAAGGCTATGAATTACTGAGCCAGAGCATAAGAATAGCATGGCTTTAAAGAAGGCATGTGTGCAGATATGAAGAAAAGCTAATTGGGGCTGATTGAGTCCAATAGTCACTATTATTAAACCGAGCTGGCTAGATGTGGAGAAAGCTACAATTTTTTTAATGTCATTTTGGGTAAGGGCACATGTTGCTGTAAAAAGAGTTGTTAAAGCTCCAAGTCAAAGACAAATGGTCAAGGCAGCAGGGTTTTGTGTGATGATGGGGTTTATGCGAATTAGTAAAAAAATGCCAGCTACTACTATTGTGCTTGAATGAAGGAGGGCAGATACCGGAGTGGGGCCCTCTATGGCAGAGGGTAGTCAGGGGTGAAGCCCAAATTGAGCAGATTTGCCTGTAGCTGCAAGGATTAGTCCTAGGGCTGGCAGTATTGTATCTGCATTTTTTGAAAGCGTAAAAATCTGATCTAGCTCCCAGGAGTTAAGTTTAAGAGCAGTTCAAATTAAGACTAGAATAATGCCAATGTCTCCCACCCGGTTATAAATAACTGCTTGAAGGGCTGCAGTGTTAGCGTCAGCTCGTCCATGTCATCATCCGATAAGAAGAAAGGACATAATTCCAACACCTTCTCAGCCAATAAAAAGTTGAAATATGTTATTAGCGGTTACTAAGAGGAGTATTGCCACTAGGAAGATTAAAAGGTAGTTTGAAAAACGGTTAATTAAGGGGTCTGATGCTATATACCAGGATGTAAACTCTATAATGGATCATGTGACATAGAGGGCGATAGGGGTGAAGATGATTGTATAAAGGTCAAACTTAAAGCTAAGCGATAAAGATAGGCATGAGAAATTGGCTCAGTGGTAGGTGTAGGTTAAGGTCTCTAAGCCTGTGCTTAGGAAAAGAGCAAGAGGCATAAGGCTGACAAAAAAAGCGAGCTTAACTGCAGTCTTTACTTTAACGGGGTGTGTTTTAATAAGTATTTTATTTAGCGGGTTTTGTCACACAAGAGGGGCACAAAGCATTGTTAATATAATTAGTAGGGAGGATGTTGTAATTTCAGAAATATAGTGCATCTTAGCTACTACTTGGGTTTGCACCAAGAGTTTTTGGTTCCTAAGACCAACGGATGAGCTGTTATCCTTTAGTAGCTCGAGTGAGCCCCGGGGTCCAACCAGGGTAGCGGTAATTAGCAGTTTCCGGTGCCTGCTAGGCCTCTCTCGGTCAACAAGGGGGTTTTAACCCCTATCATTAGAATCACAATCTAAAGTTTTAGTTTAAACTATATTAACCTTTACGCCAGGATGAGGGAGGGGCTTATTACTAAAAGAAGGAGGGGAAGAAGATGAAGCGCTATTAGAAGGTGTTCTCGGGTGAAAGAGGGGTCTGGTATAACAATGTGACTTGGAGTTACCCCTCGTTGTGTTATTAAAAATATGTACAGGGAGTAACTTGCAGTAATAAGAGTCCCCAGGCCCGTAAAGATTAGAGTCCAAGAAGATCAGTTAAAAAGACAAGTTATAATTAAGAGCTCCCCTATTAAGTTCGGTAAAGGTGGTAGAGCGAGGTTGGCTAAAGTAGCAATAAATCACCAAGCAGTCATAAGAGGTAATAATACTTGGAGGCCTCGGGCCAGGACTATAGTGCGGCTATGGGTTCGCTCATAATTTGTATTAGCAAGACAGAAAAGGGCTGAGGATGTAAGGCCGTGGGCTACTATTAGCGCTATAGCTCCTGAAAAGCCGCAGGGTGTTTGAGTGAGGATTCCTGCAGCAACTAAGCCTATGTGGCTTACTGATGAATAAGCAATTAGTGACTTTAAGTCTGTTTGTCGCAAGCAGATAGATGCAGTTATGATTACGCCTCATAGAGCAAGAATAATAAATGGGTAATTGAGGGAAGAGGTTAGGGGATTTAATAAGGGGAGGACTCGTATCATGCCATAGCCCCCCAGCTTAAGTAATACAGCGGCCAAAACTATTGAGCCTGCTACTGGGGCTTCTACATGTGCTTTGGGGAGTCATAGGTGAACCCCGTATAAGGGCATTTTAACCAAAAAGGCTAGCAAGCAGGCTAACCACCACAGTTTATTAGCATAAGTAAAAATATTGTATGATGGGCTTAATTGGAGGGCAATTAGTGAAAGGGTGCCAGTTGAGTGTTGAAGGTAGAGAAGGGCAATTAACAATGGGAGAGATCCGGCTAAAGTATAAAAAAGGAAGTAAGAGCCGGCATTTAGGCGGTCTTTTTGATTACCCCATCGGGTGATGAGGGCTAGCGTAGGCAGTAAGGTGGCTTCAAATATTACGTAGAACATAATTAGCTCTGTAGCACTAAATGCTAAGATAAGAAAAAATTGTAGGGACACGAGGAGGGTGATGTATGTTCGTTGTTGATTTAATGGGTCTGCTGAGGTGTGGTTTTGACTAGCTAAAATCATTAGGGGGAGAAGTCAGCAAGAAAGAACAAGTAGAGGCGTTGAGAGGGCATCTGTAGCTATAGTGCTATTAAGAAAGCTTCAACCAGGGTGAGAAGTATTATTTAGTCACACCAAGCTTAGAGAGGCAATAAATAGACTTTGATAAAGGGCAGCAGGCCACAGTCATTTACCAGGGGTCAGCCATAGGGTAGGGATTATCATAAGGGTAGAAATTAAAATTTTTAACATTGTAGGAGGTTTAGAGCTTTTAAGTGGTCGGAACCATGTGTTCGGGCTGTTGCTACAAGAAGGGCCAGCCCTGTGCTTGCTTCACAGGCCGAAAAAGTTAGTAGGAACATTGGAGCAGAAGAGAAGTTAATAGCTTCAAGGGTTAAAGCCCACAAAGAAAAAGACAGATAAAGAGAGAGTATTATCCCTTCTAAGCATAGTAGGGCTGATAACAAGTGGGTGCGGTTAAAAGATAGTCCTGCTAGTCCTAGCATAAAGGCAGAAAAAAAGGAAAAATTTATTAAAGTCATCAAGTTATTGTGGGCTTTAACCGCTATCTCTTGAGCCGAAATCAAGTATTTTACTTTAAACTAATAACCTATTCGGCTCATTCGAGGCCTCCTTGTACTCACTCATAAATTAGGCCGGTTGTGAGTAATGCTAACACTAAAGTCGCTCAGGCAAATGTTAGTGGGGGGACAAAAAGTTGGTCTGCTCATGGGAGAGGAAGTAATAAGGCAATTTCTAGGTCAAACAATAAAAAAAGGATGGCAATTAAGAAGAATCGCAAGGAGAAGGGAAGGCGAGCTGAGCCAAGGGGGTCAAACCCGCACTCGTAAGGAGATAGCTTTTCAGAGTCCGGGTTTATTTGTGGAAGATGGAAGGATACAAATGCCAGGATTATTGCTAAGCAGGTAGAAATAAGTAGTATAGCCATAATTACATTCATTACCTTTCCTTGGGTTTCCACCAAGGCCAAATGATTGGAAGTCATTCATACTGTTTATACTAGAAAGGTTTAGGAGCCTCATCAGTAGAGGGACACATAAAGAAGCAGTCAGACTACGTCAACAAAATGTCAGTATCATGCGGCGGCCTCAAAACCAAAATGGTGCTCTGATGTAAAGTGATGTTGTATCAGGCGAATTAAACAAACCGCAAGGAAAGTGGTGCCAATAATTACATGCAGGCCATGAAAACCTGTTGTGACGAAAAAAGTTGAGCCATAAACACCATCAGCAATTGTAAAAGGGGCTTCATAGTATTCTATGGCTTGAAGAAATGTAAAGTATACGCCTAGAAAAATTGTAAGGGCAAGAGCTTGGGTGGCGGGCTTTCGGCCCCCCTCAATAATGCTGTGATGCGATCAGGTGATAGTAGCCCCGGAGGCTAGTAACACTGCTGTATTAAGGAGGGGCACCCCAAAGGGGTCAATTGGGGAGATGCCTGTGGGGGGTCAGCATCCTCCAAGATCGGGGGTGGGGGCGAGACTTGCGTGGTAAAAGGCTCAAAAAAATCCGAGGAAAAAGAAGACTTCTGAAGTGATAAATAAAGCTATACCACATCGAAGGCCTTTTTGAACAGGGGGCGTGTGGTGGCCTTGAAAGGTTCCTTCACGAACGATGTCTCGCCATCATTGGTATATTGTTAAAAGGAGAAGGACTAGGCCGAGATTCATTAAGGTTATTGTGTGAAAGTGAAATCAGACGGCTAGGCCGGCTGTTATTAACAGGGCTGCAATTGCTCCTGTTAGGGGTCATGGGCTTGGGTTAACCATATGATACGCATGAGCTTGATGGGCCATTATGTGTTTTCTTCTAAGTAGAGGCTAAGGAGAAGTACAAATACATAGGCCTGAATTATTGCAACTGCTACTTCTAAAATTGTCAGTAAAAATAGGACGCCCCCTGTTAAGAAGGAAACGGCAGGTATAAGAGGTAGTAGTACAAAAGTTGCGGTTGAAATAAGTTCAATAAGAAGATGCCCTGCTGTTAGGTTAGCGGTTAATCGAACCCCAAGGGCAATAGGGCGGATAAGTAGGCTAATTGTTTCGATAATAATCAGCATGGGGATCAGGAGTGTGGGGGTCCCTTCTGGCAGTAAATGTCCTAAAGCATGAGTTGGGCGATTTAGTAGTCCAATAATCACTGCGGCTAACCAAAATGGGACTGCAAATGCTATATTAAGAGAGAGCTGGGTGGTGGGGGTAAAAGTATACGGTAGTAAGCCTAGTAAGTTTAAGCCCAGCAGAAAGCCAGCAAGAGATGTAAATAGGAGGGCTCATTTACGGGCTTCCGAGTTTAAGGTGGAAAAAAGCTGGCTTACAAGTTGCTTAAGGAGTCACTTTTGGGTGCCCTCAAATCGACTTTTTAGTCATTTACGGGAGGCTGCCGGAGCGAGGGTTCATGGGATTATGAGGGCAACTACAATTAAAGGTACCCCTACAATAGATGGGCTGGCGAATTGTTCAAAGTAGCTGCTTGCTATCATGGTCAGTTTCAAGGGTTTTTAGTTATTGTCTCTTTTGTTTCAGAGACAAGATTGTTAAGATACTCGCGGGACATAACTTTTGGAGGCAAAAATATTAAAAATGCCAGTCATGAGAAGACCATAATCGGAAATCAAGGGGCGGGATTTAGCTGAGGCATTTCACTAAGGGTGATTAGGGGCCACCAATCCTTAGCTTAAAAGGCTAATGCTATGTCCTATTTTAGCTTCTTAGTGTTATTCGTATAGTATTATAAGGGATCAGGCCTCAAAGTATTCAAGAGGAACAGATTCTACAACAATAGGCATGAAACTATGATTTGCCCCACAAATTTCTGAGCATTGGCCATAAAAAATCCCAGAGCGAGCGGCTATCGTTGTTATTTGATTTAGACGGCCAGGGACTGCATCTATTTTAATACCTAGAGAAGGAACAGCTCATGAGTGAAGGACATCTTCTGCAGATACAAGGACGCGTACTGGGGATTCCACAGGAAAGACCACTCGATGGTCAACTTCTAAGAGTCGGAGTTGGCCCGGGTCTAAGTCTTGGGTTGGGGTTATATAGGAATCATAATAAAGCTCAGCATAGTCTGTATACTCGTAACTTCAGTACCATTGATGCCCAACTGCTTTAATTGTCAAATGGGGGTCGTTGACTTCATCTATAAGATAGAGAATTCGAAGGGAGGGAAGTGCAATGAGAATTAAGACAATCGCAGGAAGTACTGTTCAAATAATCTCTATCTCCTGCGCATCTAGTATGTACTTATCAGTTAACCCTGCGAGGACTATGACAGTAATAATATAAAAAACAAATACGCTAATTAGGAAAACAATTATTAGTGTGTGGTCATGGAAGTATAGTAGCTCTTCTATGACAGGAGAAGCTGCATCTTGGAAACCTAGTTGTGAGGGATGGGCCATTTTACTAAGATATGCGGGGGTTTAACCCGCAATTTTGCCTTGACAAGGCAGTATAATATTTTTATTAATATCTTATAAAGAAAGTGGCAGAGTGGTTATGTTACTGGCTTGAAACCAGTCCATGGGGGTTCAATTCCTTCCTTTCTCGTAATTATTGTGCTTGAACGAAAGCCGGCTCCTCAAAGGTGTGGTAAGGAGGGGGGGAGCCGTAAAGTCATTCAACATTTGTGGATGCTAGCTCTACTGATTGAACCTCTCGTTTGGCTGCAAATGCTTCCCACAGGATAAAAAGAAACATAACTACTGCTACTAATGACACTAAAGAGCCAATAGAGGATACTGTATTTCATAGCGTGTAAGCATCGGGGTAGTCAGAGTATCGCCGAGGTATGCCAGCTAAGCCTAAAAAATGTTGTGGGAAAAAGGTTAAGTTAACGCCTAGAAATATCACACTAAAATGAATCTTAGTTCAAAGGCTATGAAGAGTATAGCCAGAAAATAGAGGGAATCAGTGCACAAAGCCCCCCATAATAGCAAAGACTGCTCCTATGGAGAGGACATAGTGGAAATGGGCTACCACATAATATGTGTCATGGAGGATGATGTCTAGAGACGAGTTTGCAAGTACAATGCCTGTTAGACCCCCCACTGTAAATAAGAAAATAAAGCCGAGGGCTCACAGTAGCGGGGCTTCTCATTTAATAGCGCCCCCATGAAGAGTGGCTAATCAGCTAAATACTTTTACACCCGTTGGGATAGCAATAATTATTGTGGCAGATGTGAAGTAGGCTCGAGTGTCTACGTCTATGCCTACTGTAAATATATGGTGGGCTCACACAATAAAGCCTAAAAGACCGATGGCTATTATGGCCCAAACCATGCCCATATACCCAAAGGGCTCTTTTTTACCTGCATAGTAAGCTACAATGTGGGAGACCATGCCAAAGCCTGGTAAGATAAGAATATATACCTCTGGGTGGCCAAAGAATCAGAAAAGATGTTGGTACAGAATGGGGTCCCCCCCTCCTGCAGGGTCAAAAAATGTAGTATTTAAGTTTCGATCTGTTAAGAGCATAGTAATGCCTGCGGCTAGCACAGGAAGAGATAGAAGAAGAAGGACCGCTGTAATTAAGACAGCCCAGACAAATAAAGGGGTTTGGTACTGAGTTATGGCGGGGGGCTTCATATTTGTGATGGTTGTAATAAAGTTAATAGCCCCAAGAATAGATGAGATCCCTGCTAGATGAAGGGAAAAAATGGTTAAGTCTACAGATGCCCCTGCATGAGCTAAATTACTTGATAGAGGGGGATAAACTGTTCAACCTGTTCCTGCCCCGGCTTCTACCCCTGAGGAGGCCAGAAGAAGTAGAAAAGAGGGAGGGAGAAGTCAAAAGCTTATATTATTCATACGCGGAAAAGCTATATCAGGAGCCCCAATTATCATGGGGATGAGTCAGTTTCCAAAGCCTCCGATCATAACAGGCATAACTATAAAGAAAATTATTACAAATGCATGTGCGGTAACGATTACATTATAAATTTGATCATCCCCAAGAAGTGCGCCTGGTTGATTAAGCTCTGCCCGAATAAGGAGGCTAAGAGCAGTGCCGACCATACCGGCTCAAGCACCAAAAATTAAATAAAGAGTCCCAATATCTTTATGATTAGTCGAAAAAAATCAGCGTGTGAAAATCACAGGTAAGGTGGCTGAGTAAGCGGTGGATTGTAGCCCCACACACAGGGGTTTTAGTCCTCTTCTTGCCAAGTCCTGGGGTGTCACACGCCAGATTGCAAATCTGGAGAAGTAGGCTAGCGCCTACCGGGACTTTCCCCGCCTTCCCGCCTTAACAGGCGGGGAAAGTAGATGAATGCTCTCTGGTTTGAGCGCTTAGCTGTTAACTAAGATTTTGTAGGATCGAGGCCTTCTCATCTAGAAAGGCTATAGCTTAATTAAAGTGTCTGTTTTGCATACAGAAGATGTGAGTTAGTGTCTCGTTAGTCTTACAGAGGCTGAGGGGATTTAACCCCCGCTTAAAGCTTTGAAGGCTTTTAGTCTCGCATTAACTTAAGCCTCTAATAAAAAAATAGTGCGAGGACTATAGGACTTGCTGGTAAAAAAAGTGTAATAAGTACAACAAAAGAAACTAGTAAGATGTCATAGGAGGATAATTGTAGGCGCCATACAGGCAGCCCTAAAATTGTATTAGGGGCTTTTGTTAGTGTAAGTGCGTAAGATAGTCGAATATAAAAATATAGGCTTAAGAGGGAAGATACGGCTACTATTATGGCGAGGCTTGTTATATTATAGGAAGTCATTTCTGCTAAAATAAACCACTTGGGTATAAAACCTAAAGTGGGGGGCAGACCCCCTAATGAGAAGAGCAGAATAGGGGTAGAGATAAGGATGGCATTATTCTTAGCCCATGAGATGGCAAGAGTATTGATTGTTTTCCCGCTTGTTATAAAAAGGATGTTAAATATACAGTAGGTGGTTATAATATATATGGTAAGGGCTATAAGTGTTAGGTGGGGGGCAATAGGGAGAGCAATGGCTATTCAGCCTAAGTGGGCAATTGAGGAGTAAGCTATAATTTTTCGAGTCTGTACTTGATTTAAGCCCCCTAATCCGCCCACTAAGACTGATATTGTGCCAATTACTACTATAAAGGGGATTTCAGTTTTACCTGCTTGAATTATGAGTGCTATGGGTGCAATTTTTTGTCAAGTTGATAAGATTATCCCCGTAGTAAAGTCTAAGCCTTGAAGAACTTCAGGCAGTCAAGAATGTAGGGGGGCTAGCCCTATTTTAAAGGCTAAAGCTAAGATTAGTAGAGTGGTAGAAAGGGGGTCTGAAAAGGGGTTAATTACTCACTCTCCGGTTGTTCAGGCTTTAATGCCTGCAGAGAAGAGAATTATTGCGGCTCCAGTGGCTTGGATTATAAAATACTTAGTTGTAGCTTCAGTTGCGCGAGGGTGGTGGCTGTGTGTTATAAATGGAATAATAGCTAAGGTGTTAATTTCAATGCCTATTCAGGCCAAAAGCCAGTTTGAGCTGGTGACAGTGATTATTGTCCCTAGGAGTAGGCTAAGGGCTAGAACAGGCGGGAGAAAGGGGGCCATTAGTAAAAGAGGGATTATTAGCCCACATTTTTGGGGTATGGGCCCAAGAGCTTTTTTAGCTGATTTTACTAGGAAATGGTGTAGAGGAAGCACAAAGAGTTTTGATCTCTTGGGGAGGGGTTCAAGCCCCCTTTTTCTAGGGGAGTTGGAGGGACTTTAACCCTCATATAGCACTCTATCAAAGTGACCCTTAAAACTCAGGCACAGCTCCTAAACTATTGTGGAGGAAGGCCCCCAAATGTGATAGGTAGAGCCAGATGTCAAATAACAAAGGCAAGGGTTAGGGGAAGGAAATTTTTTCAAATTAAATGTATAAGCTGATCATATCGAAATCGGGGGTAGGAGGCTCGCACTCATAAGAATAAAATTGAAAGGAACACAGCTTTAAATATTAGGTTGATGGCAGTAAGTTCGGGCAGGGCTGGGATGTGATAAGCTCCTATAAATAGTACAGCTGATAGAGTATTTATAAGCAAGATATTAGCATACTCTGCTAAAAAAAATAGCGCAAAAGGGCCCCCTGCATACTCAACATTAAAACCTGAGACAAGTTCTGACTCCCCCTCTGTTAGGTCAAAAGGAGCTCGATTTGTTTCTGCTAGGGTAGAAATATATCATATCATTGCTAATGGTCAAGCAGGAATTATTAGTCAAATTGCTTCTTGGGCGGTATTAAATACTTGAAGTGTAAAAGCCCCTGTAAAAATAACGCCCCCTAGGATGATTAGGCCAAGGCTAACTTCATAGGAAATGGTTTGTGCAATAGCACGAAGGGCTCCCATAAGGGCATATTTTGAATTGGATGCCCATCCAGAGCCTAAAATACAGTATACAGCTAGGCTGGAGAGGGCTAAAATGAAGAGGATACTTAAGCTGATATCTGCTGTTGCGTGGGGGAGGGGTATAGGAGCTCATAGGGCTAGAGCTAAAGTGAGTGCTAACATAGGGGCTGCTAAGAATAAGATGTTATTAGAGGTTAAAGGTTGAACCGGCTCTTTAATAAATAGTTTAATGCCGTCAGCAATAGGTTGAAGCAGCCCGTAAGGTCCTACAACATTAGGGCCTTTTCGCAATTGTATGTAGCCTAGAACTTTTCGTTCAATGAGGGTCAAGAATGCAACCGCAAGGAGGACTGGTACAATAAGGGCTAACGGGTTAATTAGGTAAGTTATAAGAGTAGAAAGCATTATTAAGAAGAGGATTTGGACCTCTGTCGAAAGGGCTTAGACCTTTTGCAAATCCGGGCTCTGCCACCTTAATAAATCCTATATAGGATAAAGGTTTTTAGTCCTCTTACCTGTTTTATTTGCTTTCAGCAGATGAGATAGAGGCTTGCTTATAGCATGGGCCCCCCTTTTTCGGTCCTTTCGTACTAGAAAAAGCCTATCATAGATAGAAACTGACCTGGATTACTCCGGTCTGAACTCAGATCACGTAGGACTTTAATCGTTGAACAAACGAACCCTTAATAGCGGCTGCACCATTAGGATGTCCTGATCCAACATCGAGGTCGTAAACCCCCTTGTTAATAAGGTCTTTTAAAGGGGATTGCGCTGTTATCCCTAGGGTAACTCGGTTCGTTGATCGGCTAGCCGGATCTTTTGTTAGAGTTTCTATGGCTTTGACTTGACTGTCTTAGCTTTAGAAGCAATATACTTCTTCACCATGGGAGTTATTTATTTTCCCGCGGTCGCCCCAACCAAAAACATTCTCTAGGTGTATACTTAGTTCATTCCTTTGACTGGGGGGTAGTAACGTAAACCTGGTGTGTTTAAAGCTCCATAGGGTCTTCTCGTCTTATGAATATATCCCCGCTTCTGCACGGGGGGATCAATTTAATTGATTGGGAAGAGGAGACAGTTAAGCCCTCGTGATGCCTTTCATACAGGTCTTCATTTAAAAGACAAGTGATTACGCTACCTTTGCACGGTCAAAATACCGCGGCCGTTAAACAGGGAGTCACCGGGCAGGCGGGACCTCTTATTTTTAAATTACAAGAGGCGATGTTTTTGGTAAACAGGCGAGGCTTAGGTTTGCCGAGTTCCTTTTCTTCCTTTTAATCTTTCCTTGAAGGCACTCCAGTGTGGGGTTAACGCTTAAATATGGGTATTTTACTAGTTATTTATAACAGGCCCATTATCCTCTGTTTGAAGGCGTTAGGGGTCGGTGTTAGTTCGTTCCGATGTACACTCGTGCAAGGAGGGGGGCTGCCCCTTATTACTCATACTAGCATAATTACTGTTAAATTAAATAACATAGCCTGATACTTATAAAGGGTTAAGATAGGGTTTTCGGTATTTTAGGTTCTATTTTATCACGAGCTTTAACGCTTTCTACGCGGATGGCTGCTTTCAAGCCCACCTGTGTTTATTTACCTTTAATGATATGATCTCTACCCATTTAATAAATTGTGTTTTATATTTAAAGAGCTGTCCCTCTTTAAATTAACTACTAAAACTTCTTCTAAACCAAAGGTATAAATATAGGGGGTTTAAGAAGTAATAGTGCTGAACTACTATTCATCTCTCAGGCAACCAGCTATAACCAAGCTCGATAGGTCTTTCACCCCTACTCGGAGCTCCCCCCACTCTTTTGCCACAGAGACGGGTTTGCCCTTTAATAAGGCTGTCTCGGAGTAGCTCGCTTAGTTTCGGGTGGTTAAACTATAAGACTTTTTGCTTAAAGCACACTTACTAGATCATGATGCAAAAGGTACGAGGTTTTAGCTCTGCTTTTTTCTGTTTTACTTAGTTTTTCATTTCTCTTTCAACCTTCCCTTGCGGTACTTCTTCTGTTGCTGTTAGAGCCTTTTTTGTCCCCCATACTAAGGCTAAAAAATGATTTGTTTAGTTTTATGTAACTTTTTATAAACTAGTTATATTTAATTTTTAGTTTTATCATAATTGCTAGTTGTTAGACCTCAGGGTGACTCGACTTGCACGAGTGTTTTCTCAGTGTAAGAGAGATGCTTTACTATTTAGCCACACCCTGGTTTTTCCAAGAGCACCTTCCAGTACGCTTACCATGTTACGACTTGCCTCCCCTAAATTAATAATATATTTATTTAAGTATTTAAGTAGGTATTATGCGGGGAGAGTGACGGGCGGTGTGTGCGCGCTTCAGGGCCAATTTCAAAGGGGCACTCTATTCTCCTTTTACTGCTAAATCCTCCTTTAAAAGCACATTTCAGTGCCTTTTTCGTAGTTTACTATTTTAGTAAATGTAGCCCATTTCTTCCCCTCTTATTCACTGCACCTCGACCTGACGTTTTGGGGTAAGCCAATTTTGCTTACTAATAAGCCTTCAAAGGGTAAGCTGACGACGGCGGTATATAGGCGGAAAAGACAAAAGAGGGTGAGGTTTAACGGGGTTTATCGGTTATAGAACAGGCTCCTCTAGGGGGGTCTAAAGCACCGCCAAGTCCTTTGGGTTTTAAGCTCACGCTCGTAGTACCCTGGCGGATGCTTGAGGTATTAAAACATCGGGGTTTACAGCTAGGCATAATGGGGTAACTAATCCCAGTTTGTTTCCTAGCTTTCGTGGATTCAAATATTTAGAGCTACTTTCGTTTTAGTACTTCTTCATTCCGTAACGTATAACAGTCGGGGACGAGTTCGGCCCTAGGTTAATAAGATTTTAACCACCCTTTACGCCGTACCTATCAATTTGGGCCTCTCGTATAACCGCGGTGGCTGGCACGAGTTTTACCGGCTCTATTAACTGTAGTTAAGTCAAGTTTTCACTTATTGCTTAATGTTTGTTACTGCTGTGTACCCTTGGGGGTGTGGCTAAGCAAGGTGTCGTGGGCGATTTTATGCGCCTGATACCAGCTCCTAGCCCTCTAAAGAGGGTTGTGGGCATTCTCACGGGGGTGCGGATACTTGCATGTATAAACTCAGTTAAAATTGATATTAAAGTCAGGACCAAGCCTTTGTGCTTGCGAGGCTTTCTAGGGCCTATCTTAACATTTTCAGTGTTATGCTTTAGTTAAGCTACACTAGC